AAACTATTTTTTCTTCTATTTATCGATATTAGAATGTTAAAAGGAATCTTTTTTTTGTTTTACTCTTTATCGTATTGGATTGACCCAAATTTAGCAATCCAAGAAAACAAAGTTTTCGCGGGCGAATATTTACTCTTTCCATTTCTATTTCAGTTCTATCATTCGTTCATAACTTTTCCGAATAGATGAATTGGTCTCTGGTCGGTTCCGCCATCCCGATCAATGAATCATTCAAATTCATTTTCATAGAATCTTTTGAATTCACAGGTTCCGTCGTTCCCATCGCTTCTTATTTAATGGTTAGGTCTGAATTCTACAATGGAGCTATTAGTTCTTGAGTCAATATTCTTAGTCTTTATTGGCTCGAAGCTCTTTATTTTTTGTTCGATGAGCAGATCCATTTAATGATGAATCCGTATTGATGCTTTATTACACAGATTTTTTATGAGATGACTCATAGACCTTACATATTGGAATTATATATCATCAATATTTTCTTTCTTCCTCTCATCCTTCCATTTATCCATACCCTTTCTTTTTTTTATTATTAACAATTTAGAAGCAGATTATTTAATAAATAATAAAAAAGATTTCAGTTGCTACAACAATATGAACAATATATCATATCTTGACTGGTTCTTTGGATCCAGATAATACGAAGTGATGAGTTGGTTATTACTTCTATAGTTATTTGTTTATACTATGGGGTTGGTTTTTATACTAACCCTCAAAAAACCAACGAGTCACACACTAAGCATAGCAATTTTATCAAAAGATTAATTTAATTTTTATTAAACCCTATAGAATTATAATTTCTAATTGTTCATTTGCTGGATAGAATAAAAAGGGAAATTAAGGTTTATTATTCCCCCTCCATAAATATCCAAATTTTGATGCCTAATACCCCATAGATTGTTCGAACTGTATAGGAACAATAATCAATTTTAGCTCGAATGGTTTGTAGTGGAACCCTACCTTCTCTGATCCATTCAACACGCGCAATTTCTTTTCCGTCGATACGTCCTGCAATTTGCACTTGAATTCCTTTTGTATCTGCTTGTTCAGTTAATTCTATAGCCTTTTTCATTGCTTTGCGAAAAGAAACTCTATTTTTTAATTGGCCGGCTATAAATTCTGCAAGAATATTAGGGTTTCCATAAGGCTTTTCAATTCGTGCGATAGCAATGTTAAGTTTTCTATTTACAGAATTAAATTCTTTTTGTAAATTCATCTGTAATTCTTCGATTCCTCGGGGTCGACTTTCAATTAATATTTTTGGAAATCCCATATAGATTATTATTTGGATCAGGTCGATTCTTTTTTGAATCTCTATACGCGCAATTCCCTCGACGCCAGAAGACGTTGTCGTATTTTTTTGTACATAATTCTTGATAATATTTCTTATTTTTTGATCTTCTTGCAGACCCTCAGAATAATTTTTTGGTTGTGCGAACCAAAGGGAATGATGACCTTGGGTTGTACCAAGTCTAAAACCAATTGGATTTATTTTTTGTCCCATGTTCCCCCATTACTATACATATCATAATACGACATAGTCGTATCCTTTTTTTTCCGTTTAGGTTTTTGTGACCATGTAATAGAGTCGGTATCTATATATCCACCTAAGGAGATATCTTTCATTACAATAGTAATATGGCAGGTAGGTTTTTGTATCGCAAAACTACGCCCTCGAGCTCGAGGTTTTAATCTCTTCACGATAGTACCTTGATTTACTTCAGCTTTACTAATGACTAAATTTGCTTCATTCGAACCCATATTGATACTCGCATTTGCTGCTGCAGAATAAACTAATTTAAAAATGGGATAACATGCTCGATAAGGCATGAGTTCTAATATCATAAGTGTTTCTTCGTAGGAACGCCCACGAATTTGATCAATAACTCTTCGCGCTTTGTGAGCAGACATAGATATATGTTGACCTAAAGCGTATACTTCTGTTGTCATAAAGTTCGCCTCCTACTAATCAATTAAATCAATTAATTAATTATTAGTATATAAATATTATATATATATTTATATACGTTTTTTAATTTTAACGACGCGATCTATTATCGCTTTTTGCATGTCCTCGGAAATTTAAAGTAGGTGCGAATTCTCCTAATTTGTGTCCTACCATACGATCCGTTATATAAATAGGTAAATGTCCCTTTCCATTATGGATAGCAATATGTGGCCGACCATTACGGGTATAATGGTAGATGCGCGGGACCAGGTTATTATTGCTCCTTTTTTTTATGTTAATGGAAAAAAAATTATATAGTAATAGTAATACTATATAATTACTACTTATACTTAGTATATAATATAACTAGACAATAGTAGAGGGGCGGATGTAGCCAAGTGGATCAAGGCAGTGGATTGTGAATCCACCATGCGCGGGTTCAATTCCCGTCGTTCGCCCAAATTTATTTTTTTTAATTTTTTAAAAATTATTCGCTACAAAAGGATTTTTTTTTAGTGAACGTGTCACAGCTTCCTC